CTTTCATCTCGGGAGAAATACGATCGGGGGGAGCTAATTCAAAACCTTCCGGTAAAATAAGAACAGCCCCTACATTCAAACCCCCTTTTTTACCATTAGCAAGAACTTGTTTCAGTTGCATATCATAAGGAATTCGGACAACCGCTTCAAATACAGTATCAGGAAGTACCGCTTGCGGTACCTCAATATCCACGGGCTTGTTAGCTAAATGACAATTGGCACATACAATACGCCCCGTCGCTTCTCGTGGATTTTCATAACCCTGCTGTGCAAAAATGGGATATGCATTTGAAATGGCCGTCTGAGTTATGATATATATCATGAGCGATACGGAAATAGATCGAGTAATCTGTTCCTTTATCCAAGAAAAAGTATTTCTAGTTTCCATGGTTCAACCGTTGATACCAAAATTTCTACAATAGATGGGGTAAGTCACTAATATAGTTCCCTATCCACGATTCTGTTAGTTACTGGAATAATATAGGATTCAGCCTGAAGATGGGTAAAAATAGAAAGCATAAATTTTCAACGCTTTGTTTATGTACAACTACAAAGTTGCAAACCTTCGAATTGGATTAGATTAATATGAGTGGATCCGTTATCAGTCATTCAACGAATGATAAATAACTACAAGTGACGGAGATACGCGATTTAAATAACGAAAAATCCAATATTTAAAAACTGTATCAAGAATCACTGGAAAAGTGGAAACAAGACCCGATATTATTTGATCATTCTGAACAAATCCAAAATCTTTGTAGACAGAGCCAATCAGTAATTCCCAACCGTGGGGTGAATGGAATCCGATACATAAATCGGTTAATAAAAGAATACAAAAAGCTTTGACTGTGTCGCTTAGGTTATATAGGAATTCCTGGGCCCAAGAGTTAAGAATAACAAGTTCTTCGTTACCCAAAATAGAATAACCACTGAGAATAACAAAACAGATTATGTTTATTGAGAAGTGAAAAATCGTATGGATACGATCTTCGTTGTGTATCTTGATTAATTGGATCGTTTCTTTTTGTATTCCTAGAGGTATAGGAAGCTTGTGTAGACGTGTCTCCGAGTATTCTTCGATCATTTCGTCCAAGACGAGGAGTTCCTCTAATTCTATGAATTTTTCTAGAATACCCCTTTCTTGAATATCATTCAAAAAAATTTCGGATTGCCCGGCATTCCACGAATTAGTAACCCAAGATTCCAGACTTTTTTTAAATGAGAGAGAAAGCCACCAAGGAAAAAATACTATATATACAAGAGGAGTGGATGCTTTCTTTTTTGCCATTTTTTCATCTGTGAATTGTTAATCAACCCACTTCATTCGTCGACTCTATGTGATCGAATCCTTCTTTCACGCATGAGTTCTATACAAGGTATGGAACCTATTAATTTAATCTATTTTATTTGTGATTTTTTGATTAGTCTTTTAATCTCGAAAGACTAGAGAAATTGACTAAAAATCAATCCATTTCCAATGAAGAAATACTAAAAAAATAAAGAAATACTAAAAAAATAAAGTTTCCCGATACCTCAATTGGGCAAATTCGAAACAACTGTCTCCTTTCAATGAATGACTGAAAGAAACGCTTTAAGTTTTAAGTAATGAATATTAATCCAATTTTGAGACGAAAGAATCCACAATATCCAATATTAAAAAAAAAGAATTCCCTGATTGTCTACAGACAGGAATAGTAGAATAATAATAATTGAGGGAAAGATATTGAAATACTCAAAGTAGCAAAACAAGCCGGAAATTGGCTAGTTATCATTATTAAGAAATCTACTTCTTCTTTTTGTCTTGGTTATTAAGGAACACAAAAGAAAGGAGAAAATAAAACGTCGAGTGACAAAAAGAAAAAATTCTGTTTTGTAATTGTTCCGCCCGCTTTGGCTCGAAATGACCCTTTTGCTGAAACTTCACTTAGGTTATAGGTTATGTTATAGAAAAAAAGAGGATTCTTGCATTTTTGCAAACCCCCATTTCCCATTTTTTTTTGTCAAAATACTTCATACTTCAATTGGTACACGCAAGAAATAGGCCAATTCAGCAGCTTTTTGTTCAATTTCTCGTGGAGTCAAATTCTCATCAGTACGAGTTAAGGGAATGGCTCCCTGGCCCCGGATGTCCATATAAAGGACACGACGGGCATAAATACCCTCTTGAACTTCTATTCTAATGGACTGAATATCTTTTATAAGGAATCGGAGGAATATGCGACGATTTTTTCCAGGAAATCCCCACCGAAAAATGCACACTATGCCTTTCTTTCTATCGAATCGATCATAACCGCTGCCTACATTCCAGGAAATTGTGCACCACAAATAGGAACTAATAAAGAGACCCGCGATCCCGTAGAAAGACATCACGATACCTTGTGGAAAAAAAATGATTTCCTGAGACGGAAAAAAAGATATTAAATTTCTACCAAGATAACTGGAAGTTCCAACCAATAAGAACCCTAATGAACCTAAAAAAAGGATAAAGGCCCAGCAGAAATTACTTATTTTTCGAGACTCCATTATAAGTTCTATCCATATATGTTCTGATCGCCAATTCATACTTGATCCGATTTTATTTTATTGGAATCGAGAGAAACCCTCAAATTAATTTGACTTTACCTTTTTTGTTTTGTTTCCGAAGTAACTCTCATCAACTAGCACTAGTTTGATGTGAACCTTTAGGAGTAATTCATCAAATTACTTAGATCTAATCTAAACTAAAAACTAAAAAAATAACATACCCTTCATATGATCCCACTATACATATAGATCCGACGACTTTTTATTTCAGCCATCCAGCGATCCTGGTCGATTTGAAAACGGCTAGAATTCATTTACCCATATATTATTATGTTTCTGCAGGTATAAGAGTCCTTTACTTTATGTCTTTATGTTTGGCAGAAATCACATGTTATATCATATTTCGCTAAATAGATATCTGTGTTAGTTATGATGTAAGTCTAAGTTTTTGAAAAAAAAAAATAGAAGAGATGGGGTCCATCAGGTCTAAACAATCTTGTTTTCTTGAACATGAAGAGATAAAGAAGCCATTGCAATTGCCGGAAAAACTAGGCCTACTAAAGGCACAAAAAAAGCGGGAAGGTTCATAGAATGGGTACCTCGATTTATTGTTCGTACCTGTTATTATTATTTATAAATAAAGATATCTTATAATAATTATAATTCAGAATTTGCATTATTATTTAACTATAACTATATTCAATCCTTAGTATAGATCTAAGTATCTATATATCTATATCTAAGTGAGGATATAGAATAAAACGTAGAGCTAAATAAATCAACTTATTCATCTTTGTACAATTAGATCTTAGGTCGCCAAACAAAATTCCTATTTCCTTTAATTCTGAATAAACTAACTACTCCTTCGCTACAAATAATTGAACTTAGCCCTCTATTTGGTTTTGATTTGCATTTTTAGTCAAAGGAAAGAAACCGTGCATATTTAATAACTCAGTCAGAACAGTTTTTAAAAACTTACGTGGTACGACTAGGTCGAATGATCCCTTCTCGAATAAAAATTCAGTCTCTTGCACACCTTCGGGTACTTCTATCTTCAATGTTTGTTCAATTACTCTTTTACCCGCAAACGCAATGCAAGCATTGGGTTCGGCAATAACGATATCAGCCAACGTACCAAAACTAGCCATCACCCCACCAGTAGTAGGAGATGCAAGGATTGATATATAAAATAACTTTTTATTTGTTTGATAATCATATAAAGCAGAGGATATTTTAGCCATTTGCATCAAGCTCACACTTCCTTCTTGCATGCGCGCCCCCCCGGAAGCACACACTATAATAAGGGGTAGAAATTGATTGGTAGCGTATTCAATCAAACGGGTGATTTTTTCCCCGACTACGGATCCCATACTGCCTCCTATAAACTCAAAATCCATAACCCCAACTGCTATGGGAATGCCATTTAGTTCGCCTATGCCTGTTTGAATAGCGTCGGGTAATCCCGTCTTTGTTTGATAAGCATCAAGACGATCTTTATAAAATTTGTATTCGCATTCGTATTTGTTTTCATTTTCGTATTCGGTTTCATTTTTGTTTTCGGTTTCATTTTTGTTTTCGGTTTCATTTTCGTTTTCATTTTTGTTTTGATTTTCGTATTCATTTTCGCATTCATTTTCGTATTCGTATTCATTTTCGGTTTCATTTTCGTTTTTGTCCCCTGAATTTGAAATTAATTCAAGAAATTCAATGGGATCTATAGAGACCATGTCTTCGTCCATAGCACCCCAAGTATCCGGATCGATCGAAAGATCTAGTCTATCTGGACTATTCATTTTCAAATGCCATTCACAGGATTCACAAATATTCAGTCTTTTTCTTAAAAGTCTCTTATAATTTAATTCGTCACAATTCTCACATACAACCCACAAATGACCAAAATCATTAGGACGATTTTGAATACCGTCTCCCTCATTCACATCCTTTTCACAGGAGTAACAAATATTCCTGTTGTCTTTTAAAAAGGTACGCAAATTGGGTTCCTGACAATTCTTACATACAACCCACGCCGGGTGCCCTACAGTATTTCCAGTATTTCTATCATTAGAACTCTCTTCTCCATCATTAGAACTACCTTCTCCACCATTAGAACTAGCTTGCGCATCGATATCATTAGAACTATCTTCTCCATCATTAGAACTCTCTTCTCTATCATTAGAACTATCTTCCGCATCGATATCATTCAAACTATCTTCTAAAGTGAAATCACTATCTTCCGCATCGATATCATTAGAACTATCTTGCGCATCGATATCATTGATATTGTTCCACCTATCGATGATATCGATGATATCATTCAAAATCAAAATATATTGCGCATCCATATCGCTATAATTCAAAACACCTTCCATATCGATATCATAAAAATCATCTTTGGTATCATCAAAAACAGTTTCTAAAATACCTTGTATAGCGTCTAAAATATGTTCTAGAGTTAAAGTGAAATCAATATGTTTATC